GGATATCTTGATTCGTTAGAAATTGGGCAGGTAAAGAAATTTCTCGTTCAGTTACGTACTTACTTAAAAAAGAATAAATCTCAATTCAAAGAAATTATATCTTCTACCAAGACATTTACTGAAGAAGCAGAAGCCCTTTTGAAGGGAGCTGTTCAGGAACAAATTGAGCTCTTTCTACTTCAAGAACAAACATAAATTTTTCATTCTTATTCCTAGTCTAGCCTCAGCACAAGAGTAATTGTTGAGAAAACTTTCTGATTCGAATCATTAAAAATGGGTTTCTTGACATAGCCATAAAAAAATAGTTGGAAAAAATTGCGTCCAATAGGATTTGAACCTATACCAAAGGTTTAGAAGACCTCTGTCCTATCCATTAGACAATGGACGCTTTTTTATTCCTATTTTCTTCTTTCGCATTCTTCCCTTTACCTTTTTTTTCGGAAAAAGAAATCTGATTGCACATAAATTTATTGATTTTTATGGAATAAAAAACTAAGGATACATATTCAAATTGATGATGTATGTATATAAGAAATTTGGAGCGGGTAGCGGGAATCGAACCCGCATCGTTAGCTTGGAAGGCTAGGGGTTATAGTCGATGTTAGTTGGTCATTTTTAACACCTCTAATTCAAAACCGAATATGAAATTTTTGTTTCATTCGGCTCCTTTATGGGAAATCAATATATTTCCAGATCTAAGGCCTAAACGAAAAACAGAAATAAAAAAGTTACGATGTATAAAAAAGGGGAGTCTTCCTAAATCCGAAGAATAAAATGAGATCCATAGCATCTACGTCAGCTTATCTGTCTGAATGTATCCAAAACTACTCGCTTTCTAGATGATCCCTCTAAAGTAGGGAGATTATACCAAATCCGTCTAGTCTAGTTACTTCGTTCCCTATTTCTACTCGGAGGATCCTGAGGAAAAGAATTTTGTTTCCACCGAGCTCAAACAATATGCTGACGGTTTTAGTAAACTAAAACCGTCCTTCTCTGGCTATTTGGCTTCAATTTTTCTTTTACAACAACAAAATTGAGGATCTAGTTACGATTGGAAATAAACTTTTGGATCTTTATCCATAGATCCTTTACTCATACTTAATACTCATACTTATTCTTCAAAATTGGAAGAGAAGAGTTGATCCAACTAAAAAAATTATGCTTCGCGACTCCATAATACATTTTTTTTTATTGAATTTTGGATACAAATCGCGAGAATGTATATTATTCTTAAAATATGCCATTGAAAGGTAAAGGATTAAACCCTTTTTATTTTAAAATAAAGTTTTTGATCGGAATATAAAAAAACTGAAGGAACCCTTAACCATTTAAGGAGTTAAAAGAACGAATCGCACTTTTACCACTAAACTATACCCGCTACAACATATATTTTTGTATATAAATGGACTGTTTGTCGAACAAAAAAAGAATGAGACGCAATCCAAATTGGATCAGAATCATGTGTTTACGTGTACGCTGGCAACGCCCGAATAATAGCAGAAAGCTTATTTAAATACCTTAACTTAATAGAAAGAAGAGAAGGTTTTTATTTGCCGGGAAGTCATTAATCATTACTGGGAGCCCCGACCTGAAGAAGTTATTGAAGCTAGACCATAAAAATGATGAATTCTATATCTATATATATGTGGTTCTTTTTTTTTCAATTTGATTTTCAACTTCAGATCTTATGTTATGAATTTGGTTCAATTGGATCTCAAGTGTTTAAATAAAGCTTATCCTTTGAGCAAGTAAATAAATGTCTTTTTCTACTATTATAGAATATAGAAATATGTGTTTGTAGAAACATGTGTGTTTAGCTTAATTTTAATATAGGATATTGTATGTAGGATATTGTTTAATTTCATTTTAATATTTTAATATTAATATATAATATATATGACTATGTATGATGTATGTTGTTTATTACAGTTTTTCAGGTAAGTAAAGTAAATTGATAAAAAAAAGAATAAAAAAAAAATAATAATATAATTCTTATAATTTATAATATCAAAGAAAATAGAAATATATAAATATAAATAAAACCATTGGATCTATGAATGATTCATTGGATCAAAAGAAGTACTCTGGCCCAGCCAGTATTTAACCGGGCTGGGGAATAAAAGAAACTTTTGTACAAAATAAAAGAAGTAAGGTATCCTTTCTATTGGGAATATCTGTTTCGAATCATTGATCAAAATTTAATTGCTGATCAAATTTGTAGATATCATTTATTTTTTTTTCTATTTCTATATCGTTAAAACTAGGATTTTTATAAACCTTTACTTCACATATCAAATAAAAACTTTGCAAATTAGATTAAAATTAATTGGGAGAGATGGCTGAGTGGATTAAAGCGACGGATTGCTAATCTGTTGTACGAGTTATTCGTACCGAGGGTTCAAATCCCTCTTTCTCCGCTGCTTATGATCACTTGATAGTTTTGAATTCGAAAAAAATCCTGATCCCTAGATTTCCTTTTAATTCTTAGTTAAATCTAGGGAATAGATAATATGAAAAAAAAATTCCGAAAAAAAAATAAAAATAAAATAAAGAAAGACTAACTCTTATTTTCATTCCTCACGCCCAGGATTACGTCCCGGATCATTAGATAAGAATCCGAAGATGAAGAGAGAAACAAAGAATATCACCACGGTGTAAACGAAGAGTTTGAGAGTAAGCATTACACAATCTCCAAGATAAGAATAAGATCATTTTTTTGAAAAGGGGAATAGATTACTTATTTTTGTACCATATATACTATTTTTACACGCCAAAATAAAAAGAAAATTTCACGAATTTTGTTTTTCTAATTTCTAATAAGATTCTTATTCTTTTGTTACCAAAAATTTCTTATCATATCCACAATTAGGTATTGTTTGTGGCGACCTAATCCTAATAAAGTGCTGCCCCCCCTAAGGTCGAAATGAGGAAATAAGCTAATCCAAATTCATCACCAACCAGGGTTCTTTAATTCCATATACAATAATTTCTCTTTTTGAATCGAGTAATATAAGACATATCTGATCTTATCCATTTTTCAAATCTTTTTTTCGAATGAATCATGAATTTAGGAAAGTATTAAAGATTTCATCTAAAACTTACAGCAGCTTGCCAAACAAAGGCTAAGAGAAAAAAGAGTACAGGTATGACGGGCATAACATCTACGATTGGATTGAAAAGGGCATAAGCCTCGGGTAATTTGGCGAAGAAAAAACCACTCATACTCGAATAAAAGACAGAATTAAGACAGATACACATTAAACTAAAGATATTAAGCATAACAAACATTTTCTTATTGTAAATGATATAATTTGATTTTGATTTACTTATTTTCCTTTTCCTAAGAAGTGAAATAAAAAAAGAAGGTCAAATAATCCTTTTTTCTCCGAACTTTCCCAAATTCAAAATCTTTTCTTACGTTCCGAAAAAAATAATTAATAAGGAATTATACTCTCATACAATATCTTAATTGAATTATATGTAATGATCAATCAATCTTTTTTTTTATTCTATATCATATGTGTTGATCGAATCCTAGTGACAATGTATATGATAGATATTTGAGTTAGAATTGACGAATAACCAATATCATTATTAGTGTTTATTAGTGTCGAATAAAAATCGAAATGGGGCGTGGCCAAGTGGTAAGGCAGCGGGTTTTGGTCCCGTTACTCGGAGGTTCGAATCCTTCCGTCCCAGATCGTTTCTGAATTCTAAGAAAAATTCTCAGAATGATATCTTTTCTTTCATTTGCTTTCTCACAAATATAATCCAGTCTAAAATGCGAATAAAAAAAGGGGTTTAAATCAATAATTGTAAATCAGTGTAGTGTGTTGACTGAGATATTTATATATTCAATATATTTGAAATTGATGATGGAGTTGATGAGAAGATTCTGGAATCCGAAATAAACGTATAAAATGAATAAACAAGGCCTGTGATGCTATGCATTGTTATTGTAGTCTTTTATCTCATTAACAACATTCAGTTAAGTGAAAAGTATTCGCGATTCCTTAACCATCCAGGATTACCTTCGGTAACAATTGTTTGTTGTATATGATGGATACGAAAGTATCATACTCCTATGATTCAGGTTTTTTCTTTTATTTCATATGTAAAGAATAACGATCTTAATCTTACCTTACACAAAACCCTTTATATTTCATACCTATGAAAACAAATAAATTAGATTTTCAATCTACCTTCCCACTTTAAATCAAATCATTGATAATTCAATTGGATATGGTAAAGTTTGCGTCTATTTAGTGAATGAAATATCTGTTAAAAATCTTTATCTACTCATTGTGATTGTGTTCATTTGTTGATTGACTTAGAAATATCATTCAGTCATGACTGGAATTTCAAATTATGATGTTGAAGTCGGAGGGATTCTTTAATTTTTTTATTTCATAGGAACCTTTTGTACTCGAAGAGTTGTGATATATCCATCTATATATTATTATTAAATTTCTATTGAAAAATTTATGACCTTTTCGGGTTATTGGAGTCATTGTAATATCTTAGATTTTTTTTGTTTCGGGACTGAAAATAAATTATATTACTTTTTCTATTATATTTTAAGTCTAAAGAAAGGGTCCTTTTGTTTTGTTTGAGGTCTATAGTTTTTTATTTGCTCGAGAAAAAAATAGAGCCTTCCCTAAGGTAAGGATTTACCTTACCGAACAATCTATTAAAGATATAAATAAAATAAGTCTTAAACTTGTTTATTCGTCTTTTTAGAAATGTTTATTTTTCATATGATACAATATGGGGGTTAATAAATAATAAATTGGATTCTTTCTAAAACTTTTCTGGATAGATACTATATATCTATTATATAGAATATAGAAAATGTGTACTATTTTTTATATACTGGTTGAGCCAATGACCATTTATGATTACATATTATTGAATCAATTCTATATCAGTTCTAATGAAATTATGAAATTAGAGAAATTTTATGGTAAAACTTCGTTTAAAACAATGTGGTAGAAAGCAACGTGCGACTTGAAGTGAAGGACATTATCGACTGTCGATTGATTTTTATATTCGCCATCTTCTAATCTTCTATAAGAATTAAGATCCTCTTGGCTCGACATAGTTTGTTCTGTTTTATCAGGAACCTAATTAATTTGTGTTGGATTGTAAATAGTACATTGTGGAGCTCGAACAGAAAAGAAAGTATTGATTTTTTCTCAGGGGAAAGAATCTAGGGTTAGTCACAATCAATAAACTAGACAGACTTTGTTAGTATATTTCAATATATAAATTGAAAGGTTCAAATTTGAAGTGAAGAGTAAAGGGGTGGGAGTAACTAGTATTTATCTTTGTGTAATTAGTGTAATTATTTCCTCCTTTTTTTTTTTTGTTAGTGGAATTAAAAAAAGGGAGTTAATCTTGTTTATTGTATCTCTATTAATTGAATAAATCCGATATTTTTGCTCTTCCTATTCTTTATTTTTTTCCCATCCAATTTATTATTTTAGTCGTTCCAATCCAATAAACACAAGTCATTATTTGATTTACTTAATTTGATTTGTTTTCTCAACATTCCATTGATATTGACAATGGTGTATTGAACAAATATAATTAATTCGATCATAAATAAATAGATCTGTTTACACCCACCCCATATTGATTGGGTTTTCCTTCAGTTCAGCCAAATGATGTGATGGTTTGACGGATTTACTCTCTAATTATAGAAGACAATATAGAAGACAAGGCGTATTTGATTAATGAAAATCAAATAAAAAAAAATGGATAAGTCTGGCAATTTTGACATCTCTATTAGGAATTTGTTAGGAATTTTTTTGTTGTTTTTTAATTTAATCGGATTCGCCCATTTTGGTATTTTGGTGGTTCTAATTGATTAGAGCATTCTTCTTTTTTGAGTTCAATGTTTTGTCGGGGTTGCGCAGTGCAATTCAATTAATCTTTTTGGATTTCGATCGTATTTACGAATCATATTTATCCGGGTTGCTAACTCAACGGTAGAGTACTCGGCTTTTAAGTGCGACTATAATCTTTTTTCACATTTGGATGAAGCAACGAATTCGTTTAGACTATTGGTAGAGTCTATAAGACCATGACTGATCCTGAAAGGTAATGAATGGAAAAAACAGCATGTCGTAATAAAATTAAGAAATTTGGAATTTTCATTTTTTTTAAGTAGAATTTTTTGAATTTATCCTTACCGGATCGTTACAAAATATATTGTTTTTATTTTTGGAAGGGTACAGAATTGATTCTCAATTTAGAGTTAGGTCTAGTGACTAAATGGATAGAGTCTTATGGCCCAATTCGGGTAAAATAAAAAGAAACGAACTTATGTTCTTAAATTTGAATAATTAAATTACCCGATCTAATTAGATGTTAAAAATTAATTAGTACCTGATGAGGGAAAGGGTTCTCCTGAGAGTGAACCATTGATTCCTTTTTTTTTTATGAATCCTAACTATAATAAACTATAATATATAATATATTAGTTGGAGACAGATGTGTAGAAGAAATAGTATACTGATAAAGAAAGTTTATTCCAAAGTCAAAAGAGCAATCAGGTTGCAAAAATAAAGGATTTTTCTACTAACGAATATAAATATAAATAAATATAAACCGATTGGATAGAAAAGGAGAGAAAAAAATCTGTTGATTGGATTCCTTGTCCTCGGGGTATATATTTCTTACTGTACTATATACATACATAATACATATCCTGTTCTGACCATATTGCACTATGTATCATTTTATAACCCAAGAAATGCCCCTTGCTTTCTGTTTAAGTAGAAATGAAAATGGAAGAATTACAAGGATATTTAGAAAAAGATGGATCTAGGCAAAGGTACTTCCTATTCCTATATCCACTTCTCTTTCAGGAGTATATTTACACACTTGCTCACGATCATGGTTTAAATGGTTCGATTTTTGTGGAAATTTTGGATTATGACAATAAATCTAGTTCAGTACTTGTGAAACATTTAATTATTCGAATGTATCAACAGAATTATTTGATTTATTCAGCTGATGATTCGAACCAAAATCGAATCGTTGGACACAACAATTTTTTTTATTCTCAAATGATATCAGAAGGTTTTGCAGTCAGTATGGAAATTCCATTTTTACTGCGATTAGGATCTTCCCTCGAAGAAAAAGAAATACCTAAATCACAAAATTTGCGATCTATTCATTCAATATTTCCCTTCTTAGAGGATAAATCATCACATTTAAATTATGTGTCAGATATATTAATACCCCATCCCATCCATCTGGAAATCCTGGTTCAAATACTTCAATGCTGGACTCAAGATGTTTCCTCTTTGCATTTATTGCGATTCTTTCTCCACGAATATCATAATTTGAATAGTTTCATTACTCCGAAAAAACCTATTTACGTGATTTCAATTTCAAAAGAAAATAAAAGATTTTTTCGATTCCTATATAATTCTTATGTATTTGAATGTGAATTTGTATTAGTTTTTTTTCATAAACAATCCTCTTATTTAC